ATAGGAATATTTGGGATAAAAATTAAAATTAGATTACTAGGAAAAATTAGGGAAAAAAAAATTATAAATTATTATAAATTATTATAAATTATTATAAATTATTATAAATTATTATAAATCACGCGCGTTCCCGCACCCGGGTGGAATATATATATATATATGTCTTTAGATCATTGAATTAATGTCTTTCTATAATTAATTAATTAATTAATATATATTACTACGTTACAAATAATGTATATAATATTTAATAATATAATATTATGTCTTCAAATCATTCATATAATATACTCATTTAATCACGTGACCTTCGAGGACAGCACTATATGCTAGGACCTAGTTAACATCGGTGTCCGAGGCGCCTGCCCGGTGGATACGGCTCCCCCCAAAAAAAATCTCCCCCCATGCCAGTCAGACTCAAGCTATGCCGCGATATGAGCTAGTTAGTAATCGTAACATCGTGATGCCTTATTTAATGGCAGTTTGGATGCAATGAACAACTATATGACCCTGAAGTAACAACCAGTAGCCAGTCAAAGGATTAAGGTACGTCACAATTCATGCGTTTCCTCTGAAGGATAGAAAGCCTTTAGATGGCGGGATGATGATCTCTCGTGAGTTGAGGATTGAGGTATTCCTAATGGTTATGATATGCTAGAGATATTAGGTTAGTTGATCCCGTTGACCATGGATATAATGTATATGCACGTCTACAATATATGTCTTATGTAAGATTATGATATTATAATATATTAAGGATATTCATGTATATAATAAATTATAGTACTATAATATATTAATGTAGTTAGTATAATTATGAATATTATGTATCTAGTAATATATGATATGGTATTACTATGAGATATGCTAGGGGTAAATAAATCCATGTACTATATACATAGGACCAAAAAATTTTTTTTTCATATATGAAAAAAAAATAATTCAATACTGACATAGTATACAAATTGAGATGTGCAAGAAGTAGTTTATTTAGAATGTCAGCTTTGGGTGTTGATGGTGGGGTGTATTAGCCTTCTTCTTGATATGTCCTAGGAAGGTGGTTTCCTTCATTTCTAGCTTACAAGGCTAGTATTTTTATTAAATTACTTGGACATTAGAATGGATAATTTGGTTTTAGTATGTGGTTTTCGAATATTCCTGCTAATGGTATAAAAATAATGATTAGGGAAAAGTAAAGGATAGATGCTAGTTGTCCAATAATGATGAAGGGTTGTTCGACTGGTTGACCTCCAATTCATGTTAGGATAAGTAGGTTAGCTGTTAGTAGTCAAAAGAGGAATTGGGATACTGGTCGGAATATGAGGCTTCGTTGTGATGAGGTGTGAAGTAGTGGAATAATAAGAAGTACTAGGATTGATGCTAGTAAGGCTAATACGCCTCCTAGTTTGTTAGGGATTGATCGTAGAATTGCGTAGGCAAATAGGAAGTATCATTCTGGTTTGATGTGAGGTGGAGTGTTGAGTGGGTTAGCTGGGGTAAAGTTATCTGGATCACCTAAGATATCTGGTGAGAATAAGGCTAGTGATATGAGGATAGATATTATTAGGATAATACCTAGGGCATCTTTAATAGTATAGTATGGGTGGAAGTGGATCTTGTCTGAGTTTGGGTTAATTCCGGTAGGATTATTAGATCCTGTTTCATGGAGAAATAGTAAGTGTACAATTACTAGGGCTAGAACAATAAATGGTAGGATGAAGTGGAAGGCGAAGAATCGTGTGAGTGTGGCTTTGTCAACTGAGAATCCTCCTCAGATTCATTCTACTAATGTAGAGCCAATGTATGGAATGGCTGATAGTAGGTTTGTAATAACTGTAGCTCCTCAAAAGGATATTTGTCCTCATGGAAGTACATATCCTACAAATGCTGTAGCTATAACTGTAAGTAGTAGAATAACTCCAATATTTCATGTTTCTTTGAATAGATAGGATCCATAATAGATTCCTCGTCCTACGTGAATGAAAAGGCATATAAAGAATATTGATGCTCCATTAGCATGAATATTCCGAATTAGTCAGCCGTAGTTAACGTCACGGCAGATATGTGCTACTGATGAAAAGGCAGTAAGAGTATCTGATGTGTAGTGTATAGCTAAGAATAGTCCTGTTAGGATTTGGATGATTAGGCAGATTCCTAGGAGTGATCCGAAGTTTCATCAGGCTGAGATATTTGATGGGGTTGGTAGATCAATAAATGATTGGTTGATAATTTTTATGATAGGATGTGTTTTTCGTAGGTTAGTCATTAAGTTTTTGTAGTTGAAATACAACGATGGTTTTTCATGCCATAGGTTATGGTTAGAGTCCATGCTAAAATAATGAAAGTAATAATTATTTTCATTATTTCTTTGTTTTTAATTTTTGGCTTTGTAGCTTTTTCTTCTAAACCTTCTCCTGTTTATGGTGGATTAAGTTTAGTTGTAAGTGGGGGGTTAGGTTGTGCTATAGTAATTAGTTTAGAAGATGTATTTTTAGGATTAGTAGTATTTTTGATTTATTTAGGTGGTATATTAGTGGTATTTGGTTATACTGCTGCTATAGCTACTGAAGAATTTCCTGAAACTTGAATTGGTAATGTTTCAGCTTTTAGTATATTGTTGTTTGTGTTATTGGTTGAATTAGTATGGTATTATATATCTATTAGTACTAATATTGATTCATATATTGAATTAATTGATTATTCTGTAATAGGTTGTGTAAGTCAAGATTATAGTGGAGTATCATTCTTGTATTGATGTGGAGGATGAGCTTTAGCGTTATTAGGATGAATTTTGTTTATTACTATTTATGTAGTATTAGAAGTTGTTCGTGAATAGTAGGATTAAATAAGTATTGTAATAAGTATAATTGAGATTAGGAATGATAGGAAATAAATTTTAATTATTCCTTTTTGAGTTGAAGAAGTTAATGATGATAAATTGGAATGTAGGTTAGTTTGGCCTTTAGGTCCAGTTTTTTCATATCAGTTTAGATCAATTAGTATGGTAGCAATTCGTTGGCCTGCAAGTAGATTTATTAGGGGGTTAATGCGATGTAAGATGTGCGTGTAAAATCCTAATAAGTTTGAGAAGTTAGTAGTATGGTTTGTTGAGTTTATAAGTTTGTTGGTTATAGAATTGAGTTCTATACCAATTAATAACCCCAAAATAGTGATGATAAGGGCTGATATTTTTGTTAGAGTAGGTATAGTTGTTGGAATAAGTGATGTTGGTGGGATATTTATTGTTAAAATAAATCCTGCGAAAATGCTTCCAATAGCTAGTCGTAGGATAGGGTTAATTAAATTTTGGTTATTTTCATTAATTGGTGATATAGGTTGGTATCGTGGATAATTTAATAGGGCATAAAAGATAATTCGTAGGCTGTAAATTGCAGTTAATGAAGTAGCGATTAGTGTAATAGTTAGGGCTCATGTATTGGTGTATGATGTGTTTATGGCTTCAATAATGGAATCTTTTGAGTAGAATCCTGCTAAGAATGGAGTACCTATTAGAGCTAAGCTTCCTGTTATTAAGGCAGATGATGTAATTGGTAAAATATTGAACAGGCCTCCTATTTTTCGAATATCTTGTTCATCATTTAGGCTATGAATAATAGAGCCAGAACATAGAAATAGTATAGCTTTAAAAAAGGCGTGAGTGCAGATATGTAAGAAGGCTAAGTATGGTTGGTTTAAGCCTACAGTTACTATTATTAGGCCAAGTTGACTAGATGTAGAAAATGCTACAATTTTTTTAATATCATTTTGTGTGATTGCACAGATAGCAGTAAATAGAGTTGTGATTGCTCCTAAACATAGAATAGCTGTTAGGATTGTTTGATTTTTTTCTAATATTGGATGGAAGCGGATTAGTAGGAAAATTCCTGCTACTACTATAGTGCTTGAGTGGAGTAATGCTGATACTGGTGTTGGTCCTTCTATTGCTGATGGAAGTCAAGGGTGTAAGCCGAATTGAGCAGATTTTCCTGTTGCGGCAATAATTAATCCAATTAGAGCAATTGGTTTTATATTGGTAGAGAAAATGTGTTGTAATTCTCATGAGTTATTATTTGTTATTAATCAGGCTATTGTTAGTATAAATCCGATATCTCCAATTCGGTTATATAGAATTGCTTGTAATGCTGCGGTGTTAGCATCTGTTCGTCCGTACCATCATCCAATAAGTAGGAATGATATAATACCTACTCCTTCTCATCCAATAAAAAGTTGGAATAGGTTGTTAGCTGATACTAGAATAATTATTGTTAATAAAAATGTAGTTAGGAATTTAAAAAATTTAAATATACTAGGGTCTGAGTGTATATATCATAGTGAAAATTCTAGGATGGATCATGTAACAAATAAGGCAATTGGAATAAAGATAATTGAGAAGAAGTCTAATTTGAAGCTTATAGAGATATTAAATGTATGGATAGAAAATCAATGTCAGTTGGTAATGACTGATTCTTGTCCATATAGTATAAATGTTAATAAAGGAATTATGCTGAGGATAAAAGCTATTATAATTATATTTTTACAGTATGTTGGGAAGTGTTTTGTTTTGTTCGGTATAATTAGGTTATAAATTAGTGGTGAAGTTAATAATATAATAGATAATAATATTGTTGAGTTTAGAATATAATTGATTACTTTTATTTGGAATTGCACCAAAATTTCTGGTTCCTAAGACCAGTGGATAGCCTACCATCCTTTAAAAGTAAGAAAGCCATAATTTTATTTATGGTGCCAAGGATTAGCAGTTCTTGAATCTTTCTCGGCATATAAGAAGATTTGAACTTCTATAATTAGATTCACAATCTAATGTTTTTAGTTAAACTATATTTGCAATAAGATAACCCCAAAATAAATTTAGGGTTAATTGATAGTATAATTAGTGGAATAATATGTAAAGTTATTAGTATGTGTTCACGTGTAACTGATGGGTATATTTGGGTAAGATGATGGGTAAATTTACCTCGTTGAGAGGTAATTAATATATATAGGGAGTATATGGCTGTGATTACTGTGTTGATTCCTAGGAGAATAATTGATAGGTTTGATCATGAAAATGAGCATACAATGACTATTAATTCTCCTAGCAAATTAATTGATGGGGGGAGAGCTAGGTTAGCCAAGCTAGCTAGTAATCATCAGGTGCATATTAGTGGTAAGATTATTTGTAATCCTCGGGCAAGGATTATGGTTCGGCTATGAATTCGTTCATAATTAGTATTGGCTAGGCAGAAAAGTAAAGAGGATGTTAGTCCGTGGGCGATTATTAAAACTGTAGCTCCTATAAAACTAATGGTTGATTGCATTAGGGCGGCAATGATTACTAGTCCTATATGGCTTACTGATGAGTAAGCAATTAATGATTTTAGGTCTGTTTGTCGTAGGCAAATTGAACTTGTTATGATTATGCCTCATATTGATAAGATAATAAAGGGATAAAATAGGTAGGTAGTAATTGGTTCAGTATAGATTGTAATTCGTATAATTCCATAACCTCCTAACTTTAGTAGAATTGCTGCTAATACTATTGATCCTGCAATGGGGGCTTCTACATGGGCTTTTGGTAATCATAAGTGTAAACCGTATAATGGTATTTTAACTATAAATGCTGTTATACATGCAAATCATAGTATTGTGTTAGATATTGAAGGATTTAAGGGTTTAGTTAATATTAAATTTGTTAATATATGTAATGATCCTAAGTTATTATGAATATTTAATAAGGCTACTAATAGTGGTAATGATCCTGCTAGTGTATAGAATAAAAAATAAAGTCCTGCGTTTAGACGTTCATTTTGATTCCCTCACCGGGTGATAATAATAAGGGTAGGAATTAGAGTAGTTTCAAATAGGATATAAAATATGATTAATTCTGATGAGGTAAAAGCTATAATTAGTGATAGTTGGAGAACAATAAGTATAGTTAAGTATATTTTTTTTCGTTCAATAGATTCGTTTTTTAGGTGGTTCTGACTAGCAATAATTATTAATGGTAATAATCAGCATGATAATACTAATAGTGGGCTTGATAAAGGGTCTAGGGAGAAGGAGTTATTAAAATTGTAGCTTAGGTCTATGCAATTGTATAATATTGATAAGCTAATAATACTAATTAGTAGGCTATATGCTGTTGTATTAATTCATATTAAGGTTTTTTTTGAGTACCATGTTAATGGGATTAGTATTAGGGTTGGTATAAGGATTTTTAGCATTGTAATAAATTTAGATTTTGAATATGATCATTTCCATAAGTAAATGAAATTATTACTAGTAGTGCTAGACCAATTCCTGCTTCACAGGCAGAAAATACTAATAGGATGATAGGTATTATTGATGAGGAGAATGAGTGGAAGTGTGAGATTAAGATTACTATTAGAATAAATAATGATAGTATTATTCCTTCTAGGCATAATAATGTTGATATTAGGTGAGAGCGATAAATTAATACGCCTATTAGGGCAATTGTGAAGGCTATAATAATATTTAAGTTAATTTGTTCGATGAGGTATTCATGGGTTTGTCCATAATTGTTTGAGTCGAAATCAAGTATCTTGAGTTAGATTAAATACCTAATCAGTTCATTCTAGACCTTTTTGTATTCATTCATAAGCTAGTCCAAGGGTAAGTAAAATAATGAGAGAATATGATAGGATTAATGTAATAAATGGGTTAGATAGTTGAATTGCTCATGGGAGTGGGAGGAGAAGGGCAATTTCTAAGTCAAATAGAAGAAATGTAATTGCTACTAGAAAAAATTTTATTGAGAATGGAAGTCGTGCTGATCCTAATGGATCAAATCCACATTCATATGGGCTAGATTTTTCTAAGTACAGGTATAGTTGGGGGAGTCAGAAGGCGATTATAATTACTACAGAGGCTAGTAGTGTATTAGTAATTAATGTAATAATTAGATTAATTATTTTTCTCTGGAATTACCCAGAACTTAATGATTGGAAATCAGTAGTACTAATTATACTAGAAAAATAAGAGCCTCATCAGTAAATAGAGACATATAGGAATAATCATACTACATCTACAAAGTGTCAGTATCATGCAGCGGCTTCAAATCCGAAGTGATGAGTAGAGGTGAAATGATAATTGAATTGGCGTAATAGGCATACAATTAAGAATGTTGAGCCAATAATTACATGTAATCCGTGGAATCCTGTTGCTACAAAAAATGTAGATCCGTAAATTCCGTCAGAGATTGTAAATGAGGTTTCATAATATTCTATGGCTTGTAAGATTGTGAAATATAATCCTAATACAATTGTAATGGATAGTGCTTGAATTATTTGTTTTCGATTACCTTCTATTAGACTATGATGGGCTCATGTAATTGATACTCCAGATGCAAGTAGAATTGATGTGTTTAGTAGAGGAACTTCAAGTGGGTTGAGTGGGTTGATGCCTGTTGGGGGTCAGCAGCCTCCTAATTCAGGAGTTGGGGCTAAGCTTGAGTGATAGAACGCTCAGAAAAATCCAATGAAGAAGAAGACTTCTGATAAGATAAATAGAATTATTCCGTAACGTAAGCCTTTTTGTACAACAGGAGTATGATGGCCTTGAAATGTACCTTCTCGGATAATGTCTCGTCATCATTGGTATATTGTTAGTAGTATTGAGGTTAATCCAATGAGTAGAAGGGTTGATGAATTGAAGTGGAATCATATAATTATACCAGATGTTAGGAGTAATGCTGATAGGGCTCCTGTTAATGGTCATGGGCTGGGGTTTACTATGTGGTAAGCGTGTGTTTGGTGGGTCATTAAGAGTTGTCATGTAAGTATAGGCTGACTAAAAGAGTAAATACGTAAGCTTGAATTATAGCAACAGCAAGTTCTAGGATAGTTAGGAGGAATAGAATTGAGAATGTAATGGTTGATACTGTTATACTGATTGATGATAAAGCTAGGGTAGCTGATCCAATTAGGTGAATAAGTAGGTGGCCTGCTGTGATATTTGCTGTTAATCGTACTGCTAATGCTAATGGTTGAATAAATAGGCTGATTGTTTCAATAATAATTAGTATAGGAATTAGTGGTGTAGGGGTGCCTTGGGGAAGGAAGTGAGCTAGTGATATTTTAGGTTTATTTCGGAATCCTATAATAACTGTCCCAGCTCATAGTGGAATTGCTATTCCAATATTTATTGATAGTTGGGTTGTAGGTGTAAATGAGTATGGAAGTAGTCCTAATAAATTAGTAGAAGCAATAAATAAAATAAGCGATATTAATATGAGTGTTCATGTTCGTCCTTTTTTATTGTGTATCATTATTATTTGTTTAGTTACTAATCGGATTAATCAAATTTGTAGGGTTTGTATACGGTTTGGTAGCCATCGTTTTGGTGTTGATAACATTATGCATGGGAATATAATGATAATTGGTAGTGTTGTAATACCTATAATTGTTGGTGAGATGAAAGGGGCAAATAGATTTTCGTTCATGTTTTTTCTCAGGGTAGGTTGATTTTGGTAGTTTTTGTAGATTCTATTAGTGGAAGGTTTTGAATTAATATTTGATTTATTATTTTCAATTGGTAAATGCAGAATAATGATAAAATTATTAATATGATTGTTAATGATCATGTAGAGGTGTCTAGTTGTGGCATGTTTTAAGGAGATTTTATATCTCGTTTATACTTAATGTATAAATAATTACTTAAAAATGATTGCATTATAGATGATCATTTTTCGAAATATTTTAGTGAAGTTATTTCTAGTACAATTGGTATAAAGCTGTGATTGGATCCACAAATTTCTGAACATTGGCCATAAAATACACCTGGGCGTGATGATGTTAAGGTAATTTGATTTAATCGTCCTGGGATAGCATCTGCTTTTAATCCTAGTGATGGGACTGCTCAGGCATGAAGTACATCTTCTGATGAAATTAACATACGAATTGGGAGTTCTATTGGTAAAACTACTCGATTGTCAACTTCTAATAATCGGAATTGACCTGGTATAAGGTCTTGAGTAGGGATTATGTAGGAGTCAAATGTTAGATCTTCATAATCCGTATATTCATAGCTTCAGTATCATTGATGGCCTATTGCTTTTACTGTCAAATAAGGATTATAGATTTCGTCTATTATATATAGGATTCGTAGGGATGGTAAGGCAATTAATACTAGGATTACTGCAGGTATAATTGTTCAAATAGTTTCTACTTCTTGGGCATCTATTGTACTGGTATGAGTTAGTTTTGTAGTCAATATAAGGATAATGATATATAATACTAAAGAGCTAATTAGGAATACGATTATGAGTGTATGATCATGAAAGTATATAAGTTCTTCTATAATTGGAGATGTAGCATCTTGGAATCCTATTTGTATTGGATAGGGCATTTAAGATATATAAGTTTTAACCTTATAATTTAACTATGGCAAAGTTATGTAATAATTTTACTAATATCTTGTGAGAAAGTCATAAAGGTTATGAGGTTGACTTGAAATTAATCTTTGGAGGTTCAATTCCTTCCTTTCTTAGTTAGATTTAATAAAAACTGGTTGTTCAAATGTATGGTATGGAGGTGGACATCCGTAAAGTCATTCGATATTGGTTGTTGTTAGTTCTACATTTGAGATTTCTCGTTTTGATGCAAATGCTTCTCAAATAATAAATACTATTAAGATTACGGCTGTTAATGAGATAAAAGAGCCGATGGATGATAGAACATTTCATATAGTATAAGCGTCTGGGTAATCTGAGTATCGTCGTGGTATGCCAGATAATCCTAAGAAATGTTGAGGAAAGAATGTTAAATTAACTCCTACAAATATAATAAAGAAATGGATTTTTGTTCATAAGTCATTAAGTATATAGCCTGTAAATAATGGGAATCAGTGGACAAATCCGCCTATGATGGCGAATACGGCTCCTATAGATAAAACATAATGGAAATGGGCTACTACGTAATAGGTATCATGGAGAACAATGTCTAATGATGAATTAGCTAAGACAATACCTGTTAAACCTCCAATTGTAAATAGAAAGATAAATCCTAGTGCTCATAGTATAGCTGGTGATCATTTGATATTACCTCCATGTAAAGTAGCTAATCAGCTAAATACTTTTACTCCTGTAGGAATAGCAATAATTATTGTAGCTGATGTAAAATAGGCTCGTGTATCAACGTCAAGTCCTACTGTAAATATATGGTGAGCTCAGACAATAAAGCCTAGGAATCCAATAGATATTATAGCTCATACTATTCCTATGTAACCAAATGGTTCTTTTTTGCCTGAGTAATAGGTAACAATATGTGAGATAATTCCAAATCCTGGGAGAATAAGAATATAAACTTCTGGGTGACCAAAGAATCAAAATAAATGTTGATATAGAATAGGGTCACCTCCTCCAGCTGGGTCAAAGAATGTAGTATTTAAGTTTCGGTCAGTTAATAATATAGTAATTCCTGCAGCTAGTACTGGGAGAGATAGTAAAAGTAGAACTGCTGTGATTATAACGGATCAAACGAATAGTGGGGTTTGATATTGAGATATTGCTGGTGGTTTCATGTTAATAATTGTAGTAATAAAATTAATAGCTCCTAAGATTGAAGATACTCCAGCTAGGTGAAGTGAGAAAATTGCTAGATCAACTGAGGCTCCTGCATGAGCTAAATTGCCAGCTAATGGAGGATATACTGTTCAACCTGTTCCAGCCCCTGCTTCTACGGTAGAAGAGGCTAAAAGAAGTAGAAATGATGGTGGTAGTAGTCAAAAGCTTATATTGTTTATTCGTGGAAATGCTATATCTGGGGCTCCAATTATTAGAGGAACTAGTCAATTACCAAAACCTCCAATTATAATAGGTATTACTATAAAGAAAATTATAACAAATGCATGGGCAGTCACAATTACATTATAAATTTGATCATCTCCAATTAATGTTCCTGGTTGTCCAAGTTCGGCTCGAATTAAAAGGCTGAGTGCTGTTCCTACTATTCCAGCTCAAGCACCAAATAGTAAGTATAGGGTTCCAATATCTTTATGGTTTGTTGAAAATAGTCATCGGTTAATGAACATAGGTAAAATGGCTGAGGTAAGCATTGAACTGTAAATTCAAAGACAGAGAGTAATATCTCTTTTTACCATTAAATTGAAGCCGAAAGTAAGGCGCTTAGCTGTTAACTAAGAATTAGTAGGATAAATACCTGCCAATTTAGAAAGGCATAAATATATATATTTGCCCGGGGGGCTCTCCCGCCTTTTTTTTTCTTCTAAAGGCGGGAGAGACTAATTTTTAAGTAAAGGCTAGGTGATTTAACACCTGCTTAAGGCTTTGAAGGCCTTTGGTCTGGGATTTTAACCTAAGTCTTTAATTATTTGGCTTTGAAGTATATTAATACATTGAATTGCAAATTCAAAGAAGTAGATAATATCTGCCAAGGTCTGTTATATTATTTAAGGATTTAGCTTAATTAAAGCGTTCGATTTGCGTTCGAGATATGCAGGATAAAAACTTGTAATTCTTATGTGAGGTTAATTAGTAGGGGTGTTATTGGTAGTATAAGTGATGATATAATGGTTAGTGTTGGGATTAGTGTAATTTTTTTTGATGGGTTTATGGTTCAATGTAATTTTGAATTGTTAGTAGATGGGAATATTGTTAGGGTTGATGAGTAGATGATTCGTATATAAAAAAATAGACTTAGAAGGGAGGTTAGGGCTAAAATTGTTGCTGTAAATATATTATTATATATAATAAGTTCTTGTAAGATTAGTCATTTTGGTATGAATCCTGTTAGTGGTGGTAGTCCTCCTAATGATATTAAAGTAATTATAATAGTAATAATTAGTGGAGTAGATTTGTTTCATAGTATTGATAGGGAGTTGATTTTGGTCATGTTAGAGTGATTTAGGATTATAAATATAGTAATTGTGGTTATGAAGTAAATAATTATGTTTAGTAGGGTAAATGTAGGGTTAATAATAATAATAATGGTTATTCAGCCTATATGAGCAATTGATGAGTAGGCTAAGATTTTTCGTAATTGTGTTTGGTTTAGGCCTCCTCATCCTCCTACAATTGTTGAGAGAATACTTAGTATGGTTAGTAAGGTTATGTTAAGTGATGGTGATATTTGATAGAGAATAGAGATTGGGGCAATTTTTTGTCAGGTTAATAATAGCATGCCTGATATGAGTGGAATGCCTTGAATTACTTCTGGAACTCAAAAGTGAAATGGAGTAAGTCCTAATTTAATGGAGATGGCTAGAGTTATTAGTAGTGATGCCCATTGGTTAGATATATAAGTTAAGGTTCATTGATTTGTTAGATAGGCATTGTAGATAATGGAAAATATAATTATTATGGATGCTGTAGCTTGTGTTATGAAATATTTAATAGCTGATTCAATATTTCGGGTATGGTGAGGGTAGGTTATAAATGGGATAATAGCTAGTGTATTAATTTCTAGCCCTATTCAGGCTATTAGTCAGTGATTGCTAATTAAAGTTGTTGAAGTCCCTAGTAGTAAGCTAAGTGTAATTGTTGTTAGGACGTATGGGGACATTTAGTATGGGAAGGGTGTAAACCAACATTTTCGGGGTATGGGCCCGATAGCTTTTTTAGCTGACCTTACTAGAATATGGTGTAAAGGGAGCACTAAGAATTTTGAGTTCTTTAATGTAGGTTCAAATCCTATTATTCTAGAAATAAGGGGATTAAAACCCCTATTATTTATCCTATCAAGATAATTCTTTTGTCAGACATATTTCTTAAATTTGAGGAGGGATGCTTGATAATGCAATTGGGATTGAGATAAATAGTAAGCATAGGGCTAGGGTTATAGGCAAAAAATTTTTTCATAAAAGGTATATTAGTTGGTCATATCGGAATCGTGGGTATGATGCTCGTACTCATAAAAATATAATTGTAAGTAGTATTGTTTTGATTATGAAATCAGTTGTGTTGATGAATGGTAAAATTAAGTTAATTGATGAATTAAGAAATAGAATAGTTGTTATAGCATTTATTGCAATGATGTTAGCATATTCTGCTAGAAAAAATATGGCAAATGGTCCTGCAGCATATTCTACGTTAAAACCTGATACAAGTTCTGATTCTCCTTCTGTAAGGTCAAATGGTGCTCGGTTGGTTTCGGCTAATGTGGAAATATATCATATTATGGCTAGTGGTCATGCTACTACAATCAATCATATATTTTCTTGGGTAATTATGAGGTTTTTTAATGTGAATGAACCATTAATTAGTATAATGGAGAGGAGGATAATGGCTAGTGTAACTTCATATGAAATTGTTTGTGCTACTGCACGTAGAGCTCCAATTAGGGCGTATTTAGAATTTGATGCTCATCCTGATCATAGGATAGAGTAAACTGATAGGCTTGATAATGCTAGGATAAATAGGAGTCCAAGGTTTAAGTCAATGAGGGTTTGAGGTATTGGTAATGGAGTTCAGATAGTGAGGGCTAGAGTTAGGGCTAGAATAGGTGCTAAAATAAATATGGAGATTGATGATGTTAAAGGTCGTAATGGTTCTTTGGTAAATAGTTTTACGGCATCTGCGAATGGTTGTAGAATGCCGTAGGGTCCAATAATATTAGGTCCTTTTCGGAATTGTATATATCCTAAGATTTTTCGTTCAATTAATGTTAGGAAGGCAACAGCTAATAAGATTGGAATAATATATATTAATAGGTTAATTAAGAACATTTATTAAGGAGAGGGTTTGAACCTCTGGTAATAAAGGTTTAAGTTTTATGCAATTACCATCTCTGCCACCTTAATTTTCTCTTTTCTAGAGAATAAAATTATAAGGGTTATTAATTAAGATTTATTTCATTAATTATTTTAAAGGCTTAATAATTTAGTATTGGCCTTATTTCTCTTGTCCTTTCGTACTGGGAGAAATTATAGTATAGATAGAAACCGACCTGGATTTCTCCGGTCTGAACTCAGATCACGTAGGACTTTAATCGTTGAACAAACGAACCTTTAATAGCGGTTACACCATTGGGGTGTCCTGATCCAACATCGAGGTCGTAAACCCTAATTGTCGATATGGGCTCTTAAATAGGATTGCGCTGTTATCCCTGGGGTAACTTGTTCCGTTGATCAAAATATGGGTCAATTGTTGGCTTTTTAAGCACTTAGATTAGTTGTGATCTTGGTTATATTATTCGGAGGTTGTTTTGTGCTCCGAGGTCACCCCAACCAAAGATATAACTTAAATGTTTATGTGTTGATCCTTTTGGGGTTAATTGAATATTAATTTAAGTTAATGTCTTAAGCTCCACAGGGTCTTCTCGTCTTATATTTGTATACCCGCCTCTGCACGGGTAGGTCAATTTCATTGATTGGGAATAAGAGACAGTTAAACTCTCGTTATGCCATTCATACAAGTCTCTATTTAGGAGACAAGTGATTATGCTACCTTTGCACGGTCAGGATACCGCGGCCGTTAAAGTTAACTCACTGGGCAGGCAGTGCCTCTAATACTTTTTATGCTAGAGGTGATGTTTTTGGTAAACAGGCGGAGTTTATGTTTGCCGAGTTCCTTTTATTCCTTTTTATCTTTCCTTAATTATATAAGCATGCCTGTGTTGGATTAACAATAGTTTTAATAATACTCTTGGTTAGTGGTTGTTTTTATTGTTTTGTTAATTATTAGTGGGCTATCCGTTTCTAAATTAGGCTTATGCTTGGAGAATATAATTCTTATTACTGATTTTAGCATTATGTCTTCTATATAATAATAGAATCATCCAATATATGTGTTGGGGTTTTGATTAGTTTGTGAGATTAGGTTTATAATTGGGGTTTGAGCTTTAACGCTTTCTTAATTGGTGGCTGCTATTAGGCCTACAAATAGGTTATGTTAATCATTACCCTCAGTTTAAGTATGTTTACTAAATCATAAGAGTTGTCCCTCTTATGAGTAGCTTTTAAGTTTAAATTAGGTTTATTAGTAATAATATAGTTAAACTTAAAGTTGAACTAAAATTCATTTTTTGGATAACCAGCTATCATTAAGTTCGGTTGGTTTTTCACTTCTACTATAGAATCTTCTCACTATTTTGCTACACAGACGAGTTAGTTCATAAATAACTGTTCTATAGTAGCTCACTTAATTTCGGGGGGTTGGACGTTAAGTTCTTTTTGTCCATTATTGACTGGCTAAATCATTATGCAAAAGGTACAAGGTTTAGTCTTTGCTTATAATTGCTATTTATTGGTCTTTCATTATTCCCTTGCGGTACTGTTTATATTGCTCCTGGTAATAACTGTTCTATCACCTATACTAAGGTTATAAAAATGGTTTAATGGATGGGTAAAATAATTATTTTAATAATTGTTAGGGCTAGTTATTGGCTCAAAATGGTCAGATAGGCTGAAATCTTTTAGGTGTAAACTAAATGCTTTAGTAATTAAGCTACATTTTGATATTCCAAGTGCACTTTCCAGTACACTTACCGTGTTACGACTTTTCTCCTCTTTAAGTATAGATTAAAATATTAGTAATATTTGATTAGTTAAATCGAGGAGGGTGACGGGCGGTGTGTGCGCGCCCTATTGCCTATTTCAATTAAGCTCTCTATTCTTAATTTACTACTAAATCCTCCTTCAAGCACTTTAGTTTCATAATGTGATTCGTTGATTCTCTAGTTTAGAGAATGTAGCCCATTGCTTTCCCTTATCATATGCTGCACCTTGACCTAACGTTTTTATGGAATAATAATCTTGCTTACTGTTTAGCTTTTTTAAGGTGGGCTGACGATGGCGGTATATAGGCTGTATTGGCAAGATAGGGTTGGGTATATCGGGGTTTATCGATTATAGAACAGGCTCCTCTAGATGGGTTTAGGGCACCGCCAAGTCTTTTGAGTTTTAAGCTATGGCTAGTAGTTCTCTGGCGAATAATCTTGTTATTAAATTATTTAAGTTTACGACTAAGCATAGTGGGGTATCTAATCCCAGTTTGTACCTTAGTTGTCGTATGTATCAGCTGTGGATTAAAGCCATTTTAATTGTATATTTTAGTATTAACTATAACGTGTTACAGCTTAGTTAAGTATTAGCTTTATTTTAGTTATATGCTTTAATACGCTTTACGCCGTTTGTTTGTTAATTTGGGTTAATCGTATGACCGCGGTGGCTGGCACGAGATTTACCAACCCTTAATATAATTATAATTTAGTCGAACTTTCGTTCATGGCTTAATTTTAGTCACTGCTGTATCCCGTAGGGGTGTGGTTTAGCAAGGTGTAGTAGGCTACTATTAGTGTGCCTGATACCAGCTCCTCTTTACTTAATTTAGTTTTAAGGGCATTCTCACAGGGCAGCGGAAACTTGCATGTGTAGTTTTAATTATAATTAACATTAAGGCTAAGACCAAACCTTTATGTTTATGGGTTAAATTATAAACCATCTAAGCATTTTCAGTGCTTTGCTTTAGTATAAGCTACATTAAC